GTTCATACCAATGAACAAAAAAAATACAACTTGAACAATGAATTGATAAGTCGAATAAAAATTATAGAAAAAGAGAAGGGATCTTTTGCTTTAGATATGCTAGAAAAAAGGACCAGATTATGCGATGATGAGAATGAACAAGAATACTTGCCAAAAAGGTATGATCCTTTTTTGAATGGGCCTTATCGAGGAACAATAAAAAAATGGGATTCACGTGCAATCATGAACGATTTAATAACTTCCACAGCGGATTCCGTAGAAATGTTTTGGATAAATAAGATTCATGGTCTCTTTCATAATGATTCTCGAGAATTAGAACATCAAAAGAATACGTTTGGCTTTAGCGGGAAATTTTTATTGAATTCGATTGGGAATTCCTTAACCTCAATCGATGAATTATCTTTTGAACACGCACGACGAATTGATTCAGAAAGTCAAGCAAAATCTTTGAAATTTATATTCGATGTAATTTCAACTGATCCAAACGATCTAACAACAATTAGAAGGAAATCTATTGGAATGGAAGAAATCAGTAAAAGGGTTTCTCGTTGGTCATACAAATTGACAGACGATTTAGAAGAAGAGGAAGAAGAAAATGAAGAAGAATCGACGGAAGATCCCGAAATTCGTTCAAGAAAAGGCAAACGCGTGGTAATTTATACTGATAACGGTCAGAGTACTAATTCCAGTACTAGTAATAATAATACTAGTAATAATAGCACTAATGATGAAGAAGAGGAAGTGGCTTTGATACGTTACTCACAACAATCCGATTTTCGCCGGGGTATAATCAAAGGATCCATGCGTGCTCAAAGACGTAAAACAGTTATTTGGGAAATGTTTCAAGCAAATGTGCATTCTCCACTTTTTTTTGATCGCATAGACAAAACATTTTTTTTTTCGTTTTTTGATATCTCTAAAATGATTAATCACATTTTTAGGAATTGGGTAGGGGAAAACCCAGAATTGCAAATTTCTTATTTTGAGGAGGAAGAGACAAAAGAAAAGGAGAAAACAAACGAAGAGAAAGAAGAAGAAAATGAACGAATAGCAATATCAGAAGCTTGGGATACCTTTATATTTACTCAAGCAATAAGAGGTTTAATGTTAGTAACCCAATCTTTTCTTAGAAAATACGTTATATTACCTTTATTGATAATAGCTAAAAATATTGGTCGTATGTTATTATTGCAATTCCCCGAATGGTACGAGGATTTGAAGGAATGGAATAAAGAAATGCATGTTAAATGTACCTATAATGGCGTTCAATTATCAGAAACAGAATTTCCCCAAAATTGGTTAACAGACGGTATTCAGATAAAGATTCTATTTCCTTTCCGTCTGAAACCTTGGCGAAAATCTAAAGTACGATCTCATCATAGAGATCAGAAAATAAGGAAAAAGGAGAAAAAAGACAATTTTTGTTTTTTAACAGTCTGGGGAAGGGAAGCAGAACTACCTTTTGGGTCTCCCCGAAAACGACCTTCTTTTTTTGAACCCATTTTTAACGAACTCGAAAAAAAAACGATAAAAGTGAAAAGGCAATTTTTTCAAGTTATAAGGGTTTTCAAAGAAAGAAGAAAAGGTTTTATAAAAGTTTCAAAAGAAAAAACAAGAATAGTTCTAGTTATAAACCTAATAATGAAAGAACTTGAAAAAGTAAACCCTATTTTCTTATTGAAATTGAGAAAGGTAAAAGTATATGAATCGAATGAAAACGAAAAAGATTCCAATATAAATAATAAGATTATCCGAGAATCGACCATTCGAATTAGATCCGCGAATTGTGTAAATGAAAATTATTCACTCATAGAAACAAAAATGAAAGATCTTGCTAATAAGACAATCACAATTAGGACTCAAATAGAAGGAATCACAAAAGGCAAGAAAAAAATAGTTCGAGCTTGTGATGATAAAAGATCGGAATCAAAGAAGGATATTTGGCAAATATTCAAAAGAAAAAATATCCGAGTAATACGTAAATCACATTATTTTATGAAATCCTTCGTTGAAAAAATATACATGGATATATTACTATGTATCATTAAGATTCCAAGGATCAATGCACAACTTTTCTTTGAATCAACAAAAAAAATTATCAACAAATCCATTTCCAACGCTGAAACAAATCAAGAAGGAATTGAGAAAACAAATCAAAATACAATGAACTTTATTTCGACTATAAAAAATCCGTTTTCTAATTTTTCTAATACTAATATTAGTAATAAAAATATTAGGAATAATAATTGTGACTTATCTTCTTTGTCTCAAGCCTATGTATTTTACAAATTATCACAAAATCAATTACTTAACAAATATCATTTGAATTCTGTACTTCAATATCACCACACCTATCCTTTTCTTAGGGATATAATCAAGAATTATTGTACGACACGAGGAATATTTGATTCCAAACCAAGGCAAAAAAAAATTCATAAGTCTGGAATGAATAAATGGAAAAATTGGTTAAGGGGTCATTATCAATACAATTTATCTCAGACCAAGTGGGATCACTTAGTACCGAAAAAATGGCGAAATAGAGTCAATCAATGTCGTACGATTCAAAAGAAAGACTCAATGAAATTAGATTTATATAAAAAAGAAAAAGACCAATTAATTCATTATACGAAACAAAATTACTATGCAGTGGACTCATCGATAAGTCAAAAAGAAAAATGGAAAAAACATTACGGATATGATCTTTTGTCATATAAATATATAAATTATGGGAATAGTAAGGACTCGTATATTTCTGGATCAACATTACAAGTAGAGGACCAAAAAATTCCATATAATTTCAATACAAATACACTGAAATCCGAATCATTTTATAGATTGATAAGTATATCTATTAGTGATTATCTAGAAAAAAGATCTATTATTGATATGGACAAAAATATGGATAGAAAATTTTTTGATTGTAGAATTCTCCATTTTTGTCTTAGAAAAAATATCGATATTGAGACCTGGGCCAATACGCATACCGGCACCAAGATTCATAAAAATGCTAAAACTGAAACTCAAAATTCTCAAAAATTTGAAAAAAAGGATCCTTTTTCTTTTACGATTCATCACAAAATCAACCCATCCAATCAAAAAAAATATTTTTTTGATTGGATAGGAATGAATCAAGAAAGGTTATATCATACCATATCAAATTTAGAACCTTGGTTTTTCCCAGAATTTGTACTACTTTTTGATGTGTATAAGATTAATCCGTGGATCATACCAATCAAATTACTTATTTTTGATTTTAGTTTCTATGAAAAAAATATTAGTCAAAATGAAAAGATCGACGTAAATAAAAAAAAAAATCTTTCTATATTAGCTAATCAAAAAGAATATCTTGAATTTTCTAATTCCAACCAAAAAAAAAACAAACAACAAGGTCAGGGAGATTTTGTATCAGATCTAGGAAAACAAAACAAAAAGAAAAATCTTGAAGAAGATTACACGGGAGCAGACATTAAAAAAGGTAGAAAGAAAAAACAATTCAAGAGCAAGAAAGAAGCAGAACTGGATTTCTTCCTGAAAAAATATTTTCTTTTTCAATCAAGATGGGATGATTCCTTGAATCAAAGAATGATCAATAATATCAAGGTATATTGTCTCCTACTTAGACTGATAGATCCAAGAGAAATTGCTATATCCTCAATTCAAAGAGGAGAGATGCATCTGGATGTAATGTTGATTCAGAAAGACCTAACTCTTACAGAATTGATAAAAAGAGGAATATTTATTATCGAACCAATTCGTTTATCTATGAAAAAGGATGGAAAATCTATTATATATCAAACCATAGGTATTTCATTGGTTGATAAGAATAAGCGCCAAACTAATGGAAAATGCATAATAAAAAGTGGATATGTTGAAAAAAAGAATTTTGATGGATCCATTGCACAACACAGCAATATGCTTGTGAATAGAAACAGAAATAATTTTGATTTCCTTGTTCCCGAAAATATTCTATCTCCCAGACGTCGTAGAGAATTTAGAATTTTAATTTGTTTCAATTCCCGGAATTGGAATGTTGTGAATCGAAATCCACTATTTTGCAATCAAAACAACATAAAAAAACGGGGACAATTTTTAAACGGGGAAAAGCATCTTAATACAGATGCAAATAAATTCATTAAATTCAAATCGTTTCTTTGGCCCAATTATCGATTAGAAGATTTAGCTTGTATGAATCGTTATTGGTTTGATACCAATAACGGTAGTCATTTCAGTATGTCAAGAATACATATGTATCCACGATTCAGAATTAGTTAATAGTATATTTCTTATATATCTATCGCATGTCATATTCGGTGGATAAAAACCGAAAGATATACACATACACCATGTTACATTCTGATAAATGTATCATCCCTTTCTATCCAAATCAAATTACAAATTTGATTTGGATAAAATTAATATAAATTTTAAAGTAGTGTATATGAAGAAATCCAAATTTTTTTGTACTAGATTCAAATAACTGGAACTAACTGGTATAATACTAATTATTATTTTTCCTGATCGGTAAAATCCACGAAAAAGAAAAAAATAGAAAAATTGGTTTTTTATGGTCAAAAATGCATTCATCTTAGCTATTCGACAAGAAAAAGAAAAAAACTGTGGATCTGTTGAATTTCAAGTATTCAGTTTTACGGATAAGATACGGAGACTCACTTCACATTTGGAATTACATAAAAGAGATTTTTTATCACAAAGGGGCCTACGGAAAATTCTGGGAAAACGTCAACGGCTACTGGATTATTTGTCAAAGAAAAATAGAGTACGTTATAAGAAATTAATTGGTCAATTAGGTATTCGGGAGTCAAAAACTCGTTAATTTTAAGGTTGGTTTGCATTTTTTTCTTTAGTTATTAGTAGTTATTAAATTTTTCATTTTGATGAACTTCGTTTGATAAATTCATGGAATAATGAATTAAGGAAGAAAAGATATGACTGTACCGGCTACAAGAAAAGATCTCATGATAGTTAATATGGGTCCTCATCACCCATCAATGCATGGTGTTCTTCGACTGATCGTTACTCTTGATGGTGAAGATGTTATTGACTGTGAACCCGTATTGGGTTATTTACACAGAGGGATGGAAAAAATAGCAGAAAATCGAACAATTATACAATATTTGCCTTATGTAACACGGTGGGATTATTTAGCCACTATGTTCACAGAAGCAATAACAGTAAATGCACCAGAACGATTGGAAAGTGTTCAAGTACCTAAAAGAGCCAGTTACATTAGAGTCATTATGCTGGAATTGAGTCGTATAGCTTCTCATTTATTATGGCTTGGGCCCTTTATGGCGGATATCGGCGCACAGACTCCCTTTTTCTATATTTTCAGAGAAAGGGAATTGTTATATGATCTATTCGAAGCTGCTACGGGTATGCGAATGATGCATAATTATTTCCGTATTGGGGGGGTTGCTGCTGATCTGCCTTATGGCTGGATAGAGAAATGTTTGGATTTCTGTGATTATTCTTTAACAGGAATTGCTGAATATCAAAAACTTATTACACGGAATCCCATTTTTTTGGAACGAGTTGAAGGAGTGGGCATTATTGGTGGAGAAGAAGCAATAAATTGGGGTTTATCAGGGCCGATGTTACGTGCTTCTGGAATACAATGGGATCTTCGTAAAGTTGATAGTTATGAGTGTTACAATAAATTCGATTGGGAAGTCCAATGGCAAAAAGAAGGAGATTCACTAGCTCGTTATTTAGTCCGAATCGGTGAAATGAAGGAATCTATAAAAATTATTCAACAGGCTCTAGAAGGAATTCCTGGGGGACCCTATGAAAATTTAGAAGTCCGGCGCTTTGATAGAGCAAAAAATTCCGAATGGACTAATTTTGAATATAGATTTATTACTAAAAAACTTTCACCCAATTTTGAATTGTCGAAACAAGAACTTTATGTAAGAGTAGAAGCCCCAAAAGGAGAATTAGGAATTTATTTGATAGGAGATAGTAGTGTTTTCCCCTGGAGATGGAAAATTCGTCCACCTGGTTTTATCAATTTGCAAATTCTCCCTCAATTAGTTAAAAGAATGAAATTGGCCGATATCATGACGATACTAGGTAGTATAGATATCATTATGGGAGAAGTTGATCGTTGAAATGATAATTGATACGACAGAAGTAGAAGTACAAGCTATCAATTCTTTTTCTAGATTGGAATCCTTAAAAGAAGTTTATGGACTCATATGGATCTTTGTTCCCATTTTCACCCTTCTATTAGGAATCACAATAGGGGTCCTAGTAATTGTGTGGTTAGAAAGAGAAATATCCGCAGCAATACAACAACGTATTGGGCCTGAATATGCCGGTCCGTTGGGAATTCTTCAAGCTCTAGCAGATGGGACTAAATTACTTTTTAAAGAGGACCTACTTCCATCTAGAGGAGATATTCGTTTGTTTAGCGTGGGACCGTCTATAGCGGTCATATCAGTTCTACTAAGTTATTTAGTAATTCCTTTTGGATATCGCCTTATTTTAGCTGATCTCAGTATAGGTGTTTTTTTATGGATCTCCATTTCAAGTATTGCTCCTATTGGACTTCTTATGTCAGGATATGGATCGAACAATAAATATTCCTTTTTAGGTGGTCTACGGGCTGCTGCTCAATCTATTAGTTATGAAATACCATTAACTCTATGTGTATTATCAATATCTCTACGTGTGATTCGTTGGAACATTATTATTTTCCCTTCTCTCTAGAAATAAAGTAAAGAGGTTGAATATATTGAATGGATATTTTCATTTTTTATTCATCATTAGGGTTGATGAGTTAAACTAGATAGTTATATGAGTAAAATCAAACTGCTTAGAAATTTTCAGTAAGAAGAGAAAATCTCATTCCCTATGTACAAGAATATAAACATAAGCAGTATATAAACTGTTTACCCCAAGATTAAGATTCTTTGACTAATTCTCATATCTTGAAGCGGGTACAAAAGATCAACGTATGGGGGTTCTACTACTTTTTTATATGTATTACCATACGGGGGATCAATCAAAAATCAGTGAACAGTTAGGAACACCAAGGTACACAAAAGATTAGTAATGGAGATAATATAAGGTATCAAAAAATGGTATTTTTATATAAAACTTTGGATAAAACGAATCATAATGGGGACTTTAAGTTGGTAGAAATGACCAAGCAGTACTTCCCCACGATTCCGATCTAGAGTATGCTCCTATTCACTGATTAAAGAAATAACTATCAAAAACGAATTAATCCTTTATTTTTTTTTTCAGAGTACCCTCCCTCTGAGAAAGAAGAACAGGAACAAAAGAAATAGAATTAAAAAATAGAATGAGAAAAATGAATAAATAATAATACAAAAGATCTTTATTTATTATTTTCCCCATCCATATCTATACATAACATATAGAATTCTTATCATGAATTTTGAATTAATACCCAATTCTTTCTTTATAGTTATTGATAGAACATATTTATTGATATAACGAGTATTTTATTAAAAGATTAAGTTATTACCAAACAAAGAGAAATTTAAATTGTAATGGATAAGATCAATTCGGAAGCACCTTTTATATTTGAGCAGACGGAATTTCATTGGTCTAATTTTTGGCTTCCCGATGTATATTTACCATCCAAATAAGGATGAAGATAATATCGAGCAAGTCCTTACATTTATTTGTGGCCTTAGAGGAGCCGTATGAAGCCGAGGTCTCATGTACGGTTTTGAAATAGCGATGCGAGCAGTGATGTTATTATCGACTATGATTATCTAACAGTTTAAGTACAGTTGATATAGTTGAGGCGCAGTCAAAATATGGATTTTTGGGGTGGAATCTGTGGCGTCAGCCTATCGGGTTTGTTGTTTTTCTAATTTCTTCTCTAGCAGAATGTGAAAGATTACCCTTCGATTTACCAGAAGCAGAGGAAGAATTAGTAGCAGGTTATCAAACCGAATATTCAGGTATCAAATACGCTTTATTTTACCTTGCTTCTTACCTAAATTTATTAGTTTCTTCATTATTTATAACAGTTCTTTACTTAGGTGGGTGGAATTTCTCTATTCCGTATATATCTATTCCTGAACTTTTCGGAATAAATCAAATGGATGGAGTCTTTGGAACGACAATTGGGATATTTATTACATTAGCTAAAGCTTATTTGTTTCTGTTCATTCCTATCGCAGCAAGATGGACTTTACCTAGAATGAGAATGGACCAGTTATTAAATCTTGGATGGAAATTTCTTTTACCTATTTCCCTGGGTAATCTATTATTGACAACTTCTTCCCAACTTGTTTCACTATAAATACTATAAATAATAGAATAAGATAACGATATTCTAGATTCATAATCGATCTCAAACAAGAGAAAGAAACATCAATTTATTCACGGAGATCCACAATATGTTCCCTATGGTGACCGGGTTCATAAATTATGGTCAACAAACAATACGAGCAGCAAGGTACATTGGTCAAAGTTTCATAATTACCTTATCCCATACAAATCGTTTACCTGTAACTATTCAATATCCTTATGAAAAATCGATCACATCGGAGCGTTTCCGTGGTCGAATCCACTTTGAATTTGATAAATGTATTGCTTGTGAAGTATGTGTTCGTGTATGTCCCATAGATCTACCCGTTGTTGATTGGAAATTTGAAAAAAATATTAAAAAGAAACAATTGCTTAATTATAGTATTGATTTTGGGGTCTGTATATTTTGTGGTAACTGTGTCGAGTATTGTCCAACAAACTGTTTATCAATGACTGAAGAATATGAACTTTCTACTTATGATCGTCACGAATTGAATTATAATCAAATTGCTTTGGGTCGGTTACCAATGCCAGTAATTGGAGATTACACAATTCAAACAGTTATAAATTCGACTCAAATCAAAATAGACAAGGATAACCCCCTTGATTCAAGAACGGTTACTGATTACTAAGATTTCCTTTTGATATAAAGGATCCAAACCCCCTTTTTTTGTTGGTCAGAAATTACAAATAATAACTATTGATTGTTGAGAATCACTCTTTGTTTTAAACTGAGAATATGGTTTAGTGATGATTTTAAAATAGAAAATTCCAACTATTCTTTTTTCTTTTAGATAAAAATAGAAAATAGATAAAAAGGAAAGTAGAATTGGCCAATAACTTTACTAACTTTATCTATATCTACATTAATCCATATTAAGATTGAATTCAATTAGGAACCCATCATATACAAGAAAAAAAAAAAAATAAAGGTAACACCCTTTTCTTTCCTGGACTATTTAGTAAGGTCATGAAATATTTCGACTTATTTATCTGTTATACATAATGGATTTACCTGGACCAATACACGATATACTTGTAGTATTTCTGGGATCAGTTCTTATATTAGGAGGTCTAGGAGTAGTATTATTTACCAATCCAATTTATTCTGCCTTTTCGTTGGGATTGGTTCTTGTTTGTATATCCTTATTCTATATTCTATCAAACTCCTATTTTGTAGCTGCCGCACAGCTCCTTATTTATGTAGGAGCCATAAATGTCTTAATCATATTTGCTGTTATGTTCATGAATGGTTCAGAATATTCGAACGATTCCTATTTTTGGACTGTTGGAGATGGAGTCACTTCACTGGTTTGTATAAGTATTCTTTTTTCACTAATTACTACTATCTTAGATACGTCATGGTACGGAATTATTTGGACTACAAGATCAAATCAGATTATAGAACAGGACCTTATTAGTAACGTTCAACAAATTGGAATTCATTTATCAACAGATTTTTATCTTCCGTTTGAACTCATTTCTATAATTCTTTTAGTTTCTTTGATAGGTGCAATTACTATGGCTCGTCAATAAGAAATACTTAGAATTAATACAATTATTAGAAATTAGAAATCCAATGAAAAGGGGAAAGTTTTTAATTTAATCTACTGCCGATACCCTCTTTTTTCTGTAATTATTCGATTCTGGTCAATCAAATCGGTTGAATTGTTGTTCATATTGAAATGAATCGAGATTCATGAGGAGTTAGCCAATGATGTTTGAACATATACTTTTTTTGAGCGTTTACTTATTTTCTATCGGTATCTATGGATTGATCACAAGTCGAAACATGGTTAGAGCACTTATGTGTCTTGAGCTTATACTAAATTCGGTTAATATAAATCTCGTAACATTTTCTAATATATTTGATAGTCGCCAATTAAAAGGAGACATTTTCTCAATCTTTGTTATAGCCATTGCGGCTGCGGAAGCAGCTATTGGGCTAGCTATTGTTTCGTCGATTTATCGTAACAGAAAATCAACTCGTATCAATCAATCAAATTTGTTGAATAATTAGTCATAACTATCATATAAATATAAATAAAGACATAAATAATAAAATAATATAAATAAAATATAGATATAAATTATTTCATTTTTTATTCTTTTTTTTATAGTAATATGTATAGTAATATACTTTTATATTACTATTGAAATATTGATGATCTGTTGGCCAATGTCAATATGAAGTCAGATGTGTGACTTGTATAATCATGGTTGTTGAAACGGAAATCAAAGTCTCTTGGTCCTTTCTCACGAACAGATTTAGAAATATATTGATTTTTAACATTAGATTTTTTTGATAAACCATTGATTCGTCTGGTGTCTACAATACAATATAAATATATAATTAATTTCCTCCTGATTTTACTTTACCAGATCGAAAATTTTTTATGTTCAAAACTGGGATTTATAGACCCAATGTCACATTCAGTAAAAATTTATGATACATGTATAGGGTGTACTCAATGTGTACGAGCTTGCCCCACAGATGTATTGGAAATGATACCTTGGGACGGATGTAAAGCTAAGCAAATTGCTTCCGCGCCAAGAACCGAGGACTGTGTAGGTTGTAAGAGATGTGAATCCGCTTGTCCAACAGATTTTTTGAGTGTCCGCGTTTATTTATGGCATGAAACAACTCGCAGCATGGGTCTGTCTTATTGATACGTTATAAAAAACTCCACTTGAATCATTTGATTCCTTTTTACCGACAAAAACCCGTACTCGAGAAAATATATTATTCCGAGCACGGGTTTTTTGGTCAAAATGCATCTTGTCTTTATCACGAGTTATTTCCCTTGGTTAACACTACTTGTAGTTTTGCCGATATTCGCGGGTTCTTCAATTTTCTTTCTTCCTCATAGGGGGAATAAGGTATTTAGGTGGTATACTATATGTATATGCTTATTAGAACTCCTTCTAACAACCTATGTGTTCTGTTATCATTTCCAATTGGATGATCCATTAATTCAATTGGAGGAGGATTTTAAATGGATAACTATTTTTGATTTTCACTGGAGACTGGGAATCGATGGACTTTCCATAGGACCTATTTTACTGACAGGATTTATCACTACTTTAGCCACTTTAGCAGCTTGGCCTGTTACTCGAAATTCGCGATTGTTCTATTTCCTGATGTTAGCAATGTACAGTGGTCAAATAGGATTATTTTCTTCTCGAGACCTTTTACTTTTTTTTCTCATGTGGGAGTTAGAATTAATTCCTGTTTACTTACTTTTATCCATGTGGGGAGGAAAGAAACGTTTGTACTCAGCTACAAAGTTTATTTTGTACACTGCGGGGGGTTCCATTTTTCTATTAATAGGAGTTCTGGGTATGGGTTTATATGGTTCCAATGAACCGATATTGGATTTTGAAAGATTAGCTAATCAGTCATATCCTGTGACATTAGAAATAATATTATATTTAGGCTTCCTTATTGCTTATGCTGTCAAATCGCCGATTATACCCCTACATACATGGCTACCAGATACCCATGGGGAAGCACATTACAGTACATGTATGCTTCTAGCTGGAATCTTATTAAAAATGGGGGCATATGGATTGATTCGGATCAATATGGAATTATTACCGCACGCCCACTCTATATTTTCTCCCTGGTTGGTGATAATAGGGACAATACAAATAATCTATGCAGCTTCAACCTCTCTCGGTCAACGTAATTTAAAAAAGAGAATAGCCTATTCTTCTGTATCTCACATGGGTTTCATAATTATAGGAATTGGTTCTATAACCGACATGGGACTCAACGGAGCCGTTTTACAAATACTCTCTCATGGATTTATTGGTGCTGCACTTTTTTTCTTGGTAGGAACGAGTTGTGATAGAATACGTCTTGTTTATCTCGACGAAATGGGGGGGATATCCATCCCAATGCCAAAAATATTTACCATGTTTAGTAGTTTCTCGATGGCTTCTCTTGCATTGCCAGGAATGAGTGGTTTTGTTGCAGAATTAGTAGTATTTTTTGGAATAATTACCAGTCCAAAATATCTTTTAATGCCCAAAATACTAATTACCTTTGTAATGGCAATTGGAATGATATTAACTCCTATTTATTTATTATCTATGTTACGTCAGATGTTTTATGGATACAAACTATTCAATGTTCCAAACTCCAATTTTGTGGATTCTGGACCACGAGAACTATTTGTTTCAATCTGTATCTTTTTACCCGTAATAGGGATTGGTATTTATCCTGATTTTGTTCTTTCGCTATCAGTTGACAAGGTACAAGCTATCCTATCTAATTATTTTCATAGATAGTTTTCATTAATCAGATAGAAAACAAAGTCTTAGAATTTTGAATTTGAAGATTTTTGAGCTGTACAACACAAAAAAATAAAGTGAATTAGAATTATAATAAGATATATTCCGAGTTTTTGAGAACCATTTGAATCAAGGAATCATTCAAATGGTTCTCAAAAACCTGCACAAAGTTTCCGTTACGTATGGTACGACGGTCTTATGTATTCCTCATGGAATTTATTCAATTAGATGTTAATGTGAATGAACCATAACTATGTAGACCTATTCCTAATAGATTGATCCCAAAATAGCATATCCAAATTATAAGAAATCCTATGGACGCTACAAGTGACGAATTCGTACCTTGCAAACTTTGATTTGCTCTAGTATGTGAATAAATCGCGAATATGGTCCAAGTAATAAATGCCCAAGTTTCTTTGGGATCCCAATTCCAATAAGATCCCCATGCCTCGTTAGCCCATACTGCTCCAGAAAGAATACCTATGGTTAAAAAGGTAAACCCTAAACTAATGACACGATAACTCCAATAATCCAAACGCTGAGTTAATTGATATTTGTAATAATTTCGAAATGGAACAAAAGAAGTGTGTTTAAAAACATTTTTTTTTTTGTTCAAGTATTCGATTTTGTCAAAGAAAAATGACTTAATCTTAATTAAGAAAATTTTTCTTTGACAAAAAATATCGATGTTTTTACGAAATGTAATGACTAGAAAAGCGACTGATAATAACGACCCACATAAAAGAGCTGCATAGCTCAATAACATCATACTTACGTGCATCATTAACCACTGAGATTGTAGAGCAGGTACTAATCTTGACGATTGATGCATTTCACTTGAAAGACCCGATGTGGCGAAACCTTGGGTAAAAATGGCACTTGGGGCGGTTATTGCGCTTAAATCATTTTTATGATTCCATATCTTGGAAATTAGATGAATAATGGAAAAACTCCACGAAAGGAAGATTAAAGACTCGTATAAATTACTTAATGGAAAATGTCTCGAAGAAATCCAACGAGTAACTAATAATCCTGTTATAGAAAAAAAAGTAACTATCATTCCTTTTTCCGACGAATCACGCAACCCTATGATTTCGTGTACTAATAGGGTCACCAAATGAATCGTAATCACAATTGAAATGATCGAAAAAGAGAGATGAGTTAATATATGTTCTAAAGTCACAAATATCATACATAAAAAAGGTCCCATTACAGAATGGAAATCGGGAATTAAATACATTATAGGATCCATTGTATCTTTTTTACAGTATGCCGCCACTCGGACTCGAACCGAGATGCTCTAGCACTGCTTCCTAAGAGCAGCGTGTCTACCGATTTCACCATAGCGGCTTACTTGAAATAATAATAGTCAATTCATGTTGAATCGTCTAGATCTAGATTCAAGGATTCAATATAGTTTAGGAAATATTAGAACTGATAAATAAGAGCTCTTTTAAATTCATCTTTGAATTTTCAATAATTTTTACTTAGGTTAGTATCATCGTAGGTTCAGTTTTAAGAATCAACTTTTACGTACTATCTGTATATTAAGTTCTCCCGGAACACTTGTAACTTGAAATACAAATTTTGTTTTCAGTCGAAACAGAAACTAAGAATTGTCCTCTTTTTCTATTTTTTATTTATTTTGAATTGAATCCACGAAATCAGATAAATGAAAAACAAATTGTCAAAGAGATTTTTTTTCTAAACGAACAAAAAAAAATAAATAGGATTTCATATGTATCACAATTCAATTACTAAATTTAAGTAATTTTTCTAACAATTTTGATACTTTTCTTAGTATCATTAAGTATTAATTAATTAATTTAAATATATAATATAAAATTAATATAATACTTTTTGTTATTTGTTGTGTACATAATTTCTAAATAAAATTATGATAATATTTATGAAACCAACTTGGTCTTGAGTTAGGCATATAATAAAACAAAAGAGTTTCAGCATCCATCACAATTTTCTTTTCACAACGGAAAAATAGAATGAACAAAGATTTTTCCGTTGTGAAAAGAAAATGAATAGGAAAAAAACATCTCACGAATTAATAAATAGATTCTAATAAAAACTAGAATGAAAAAAAAAAATAATGATACTTAGAACCGACAGATAGAGAAATTCTTATTCTACATATCATAGCAGCTAGTTCTAACTAATATTGTCTAATATTGTATTGAGTTCAATACATCAATACATTTAGTTAAAGGGAATTATTCATATTCCAAAATTGGAAATTCTTCTAGCCATGGAAATTCCGATTATTCCAAGATTTTCTTATTTGTTTGTCGCACAAAAAAACTTTTTGAATCTCCAGTAGAAACTGACTTTGCTAAAGAAAAAGCTTTTATTGCAGCTAAATATCCTTTTTTCTTCCAAATCTTTCTACGAATACGTTTTTTTGATATAGAAGTACGTTTTTTTGGAACTGCCATTCAAAAAAAAAAGAGTTACTAATTTTTATTGTTGTATGTGAAAGACATGTATTGCTCAAAATAGATCGTTCTTTTTAGTCATTTTCTATACTTAACTTAATTTCGTCGATAATAGTTTTTTCATAACATACAATACAAAACAAATATATTATTTATATATTATATATTTATATATAAATATATGTATGACATGCATGTCACATATATAACAATGTCACATATTAACATACTAGGCAAAAAAATAGAAGAAAAGGGGGGAAAATTCGAAAAGGAATTTTTATGACTATTAGTTTGGAATTGAATAAGCTCATATTGCCGTGTCTATAATTTAAATTCAAACTTAAACTACAATTAGTGGTTAATATGTTAAACAAGACATTCTATTACCTAAGAAGGAGAACCTCAATTTTTAGTTTTTTTTTTCAGTTCTATACGAAATAAAGAGTATTAGAATATTTCTGATACTTTCTTATTGGATTGGAATCCAATCAATTAGTTCCGCAATGGGTTAGGTAATTACTACAAATAAAATCACTAGAATAACTAGGTCTTTTTTTTGAGTCGATTTATTGAGGCATACTATGATTTATATTCTACTGTTTTGGTATGATTGTTTTTACTTACTATACTTTTTACTTACTATACTATAGTATATGATATGATTACATATTGCCAGAATAGGATGATAGTATAGTCGTAGAATGATTCAAAATCTCATATTTCCCATTTTTTTTTATTTTATTCACTATCTTTCTTTAGTTAATTCTTTAGTTAAAGTTAATAACTAAGTAATTACTCTTATCTAGCTATTTGGTCATGTCATTTGAATTGGAACTTTTGAATATTTCCAATATCTGAGAAAAGTAAGAATAATGAAAAATCAAAATAGTTGAGTTTTTCATATCCTTTTTTGTTGATTTTTTTATTGTTCCTTTCGAAAGCGATAAGAATTGATGAATCGGAAACAATTAAATTATAAGAAAAAAAATGAAAATTTGTTTTTTTTTATGGAACATACATATAAATATGCATGGATAATACCCTTTCTTCCATTTCCAGTTACTATGTTAATAGGATTTGGACTTCTGCTTATTCCGACAGCAACAAAAAATATTCGTCGTATGTGGGCTTTTCCGAGTGTTTTGATGCTAAGTATAGCTATGGCATTTTCGGCCAATCTATCTATTCAGCAAATAAATGGAAATTTTATCTATCAATATCTATGGTCTTGGACCGTCAATAATGATTTTTCTTTAGAGTTCGGACACTTGATCGATCCACTTACTTCTATTATGTCAATATTAATTACTACTGTTGGAATCATGGTTCTTATTTATAGTGACAATTATATGTCTCACGATCAAGGATATTTGAGATTTTTTGCCTATATGAGTTTTTTCAATAGTTCTATGTTAGGATTAGTTACTAGTTCCAATTTGATACAAATTTATATTTTTTGGGAACTTGTAGGAATGTGTTCCTATTTATTAATAGGTTTTTGGTTCACACGACCGAGTGCGGCAAGTGCTTGCCAAAAAGCTTTTGTAACCAATCGTATAGGGGATTTTGGTTTATTATTAGGAATTTTAGGACTTTATTGGATAACTGGTAGTTTAGAATTTCGGGATTTGTTCGAAATAGTTAATAATTTGGTTCATCATAATGGAGTAAATTCCTTATTTGCTACTCTGTGTGCTTCTTTTTTATTCGTTGGTGCAGTTGCTAAATCCGCACAATTCCCCCTTCACATATGGTTACCTGATGCTATGGAAGGACCCACTCCCATTTCTGCTCTTATACATGCTGCTACTATGGTAGCAGCGGGAATTTTTCTTGTAGCTCGGCTTCTTCCTCTTTTCATAGTTATACCGTCCATAATGAATATCATTTCTTCAATAGGCGTAATAACAGTACTATTAGGAGCTACTTTGGCTCTTGCTCAAAGAGACATTAAAAGAAGTTTAGCTTACTCGACAATGTCTCAATTGGGTTATATTATGTTAGCTCTGGGTATAGGCTCTTATCGAGCCGCTTTATTCCATTTGATCACTCATGCCTATTCGAAAGCTTTATTGTTTTTGGGATCCGGATCAATTATTCATTCAATGGAACCCATTGTTGGATATTCACCAGATAAAAGTCAAAATATGGTTCTTATGGGCGGTTTAACGAAATATGTTCCAATTACAAGAATTACCTTTTTATTAGGTACACTCTCCCTTTGTGGTATTCCGCCTCTTGCTTGTTTTTGGTCCAAAGATGAAATTCTTAATGATAGTTGGTTGTATTCACCAACTTTCGCAATAATAGCTTCCTTTACAGCGGGATTAACCGCATTTTATATGTTTCGGATGTATTTACTTACCTTTGATGGACATTTGCGCATTCATTTTCAAAATTACAGTAGCACTAAAAATAGTTCTTTCTATTCAATATCTTTATGGGGA